CCACGTTCGAACATACTATAACTATAAAACAGTTTCTGAAAATCTAGATGGAAATAAAGAAAATTCTAATTTAGAATTTTGCAAAAAAAAAAAAAAAGAGGATCATTTTTTATGGTTTGAAAAACCTTTTGTAACTCTAGTTTTCGATTATAAAAGATGGAATCGACCAAATCGATATATAAAAAATGATAAAATTGAAAATACTGTAAGAAATGAAATGTCACAATATTTTTTTTATACATGCCTAAGTGATGGAAAAGAACGAATATCTTTTACATATCCCCACAACCTTTCAACTTTTTTTGAAATGATCCAAAAAAAGATACCTTCATTTACAAGAGAAAAAACACCCAATGACCAAGTTCCTACTTGTTGTAGTTTGATCAACGAAGAAAAAAAGGAAAACTTCAAAAAAGCATTTTTAAATCGAATTGAAGCTTTAGATAAGGAATGGTCTGTTGAAAATATACTGGAAAAAACGACGCGATTTTGTCATAACGAAACTAAAAAAGAATATTTACCTAAAATTTATGATCCATTTTTGCATGGGATCTCTCGCGGCAGAATAAAAAAATTACCTCCATTCCAAATCATAACCGAAACCTATATAAAAAATAATATAGAAGGATCTTGGATAAACAAGATTCATGGTATACTTCGAAAGATTAATTCTCACAAATTTGAGCAAACAATAGTCAAATTTAATAGAAAATCCTTGTCAATAGAAAAAAAACTTTCTTTTGTTTCAGAACCCCAAGAAGAAAAAATTCATTCAGAAGAAGAAATAACAATTTTAAAATTTTTATTTGATGTCATTAGAACTGATAGCAATGATCAAACTCTTATAAAAAATTGTATTGATTTCCATGAAATCAATAAAAAAGTTCCTCGATGGTCATACAAATTAATAAGTGAGTTGGAACAATTGGAAGGCGAAAATAAAGAAAATGTACCAAAGGGACCTGGAATTCGTTCAAGAAAAGCAAAACGTGTAGTAGTTTTTACTGATAACGAGCCGCATAACGAGATTTATACTAATCGCAAAGATAATACAAATTCTGATCAAAACGATGAAATGGCTTTGATCCGTTATTCACAACAATCTGATTTTCGTCGAGAGATAATTAAAGGATCCATGCGTTCCCAAAGACGTAAAACTGTTATTTGGGAATTTTTTCAAGCAAAAGTACATTCACCCCTTTTTTTTTATAGAATAGATAAACTGTTTTTTTTTTCGTTTGATATATGGGGGCTAAAAAAAAAAATTCTTAGAAATTTTATGTGGAAAAAAAATTTTTTTGATAAAAAAAAAGAAGAAGAACAATCAAAAATAGAAGAAAAAAGCCGGATAGCAATTGCAGAAACTTGGGATAGCTTCCTATTTGCTCAAATAATAAGAGGTTCTCTCTTAGTAACTCAATCTATTCTTAGAAAATATATTATATTACCTTTATTGATAATAATAAAAAATAGCGTCCGTATGTTATTATTTCAATTTCCCGAGTGGTCAGAGGATTTAAAGGATTGGAAACGTGAAATGCACATTAAATGTACTTATAATGGGGTTCAACTCTCCGAAACAGAATTTCCAAGAAACTGGTTAACGGATGGTATTCAGATAAAAATCCTATTTCCTTTTTATCTTAAACCTTGGCATAAATATAAATTTCAATCATCTCAGAAAGCTCGACTAAAAAAAACAAAAGACAAAGGAGAAAAAAATGATTTTTGTTTTTTAACAGTTTGGGGAATGGAAACCGAACTGCCGTTTGGTTCTGCCAAAAAAAAGCCTTTTTTTTTTGAACCTATTTCTAAAGAATTAAAAAAAAAACTCACAAAATTTAAAATTAAGTCTTTTAGGATTTTAAGGATTTTCAAAAAAAGAGCAACAATTTTCCTAAAAGTCGCAAAAGAAATTAAAAACTGGATTATCAAAACCTTTATTTTTTTAAAAGGAAAAATAAAAACACTTTCAAAACGAAATATAATTCCATTATTTGTATTTGGCCCGAGAGAAATATATGAATTAAATGAAACTAAAAAAGATTCAATAATGGTTAATCAGATTATTCATGAACTATCTGTTCAAAAAAAAGCCATGGAGTGGACAAATTCTTCACTCGGCGAAAAAAAAAAAAAAAATTTGATTGATAGAATAAAGACAATCAGAAATCAAACAGAAGAAATTTCAAAAGAAAAAGAAAACCTAACTAATAGTTGTAACAAACCGCGTTATGGTTCTAAAAAAATGGAGTTATCAAAAAAATTTTTGCAAACATCCAAAAGAAAAAATACTCGATTAATTCGTAAATCTTTTTTTTTTTTTAAATTTTGCATTGAACAACTGTCTATAGCTATTTTTCGAGGTATCATTAATATTCCAAGAATTACTACACAACTTTTTTTGGAATCCATAAAAACAATTCTTGATAAATATATTTACAAGAATGAAGAAAACGGAGAAAAAAAAAAGACCATTTCTTTTATTTCGACTATAAAATTTTTAATATCCAATAAAAAAAAAATGAGTTATGACCTATGCTCTTTATCACAAGCATATGTATTTTACAAATTAGCACAAATTAAAGTTAGTAACTTTTCTAAATTAAAGGCTATTCTTGAATATAACATATGCATAACATCTTTTTTTGTTAAGAAGCAAATAAAGGATTTTTTTAAAGAACAAGGAATCTTTCATTATGAATTGAAATATAAAACCTTTTTTAATTCCGAAGTAAATCAATGGAAAAACTGGTTACGAAGTAATTATCAATATAATTTACCTAAGATTGCATGGGCTAGATTAGTAGCTCAAAAATGGAAAAATAAAATAAACCAAGATTCTACAGTTCTAAATCCAAGTTTAACCAAAGAGGATTCATATGAAAAAAACAAATTTGATAATTACAAAAAAAAAAATTTTTTTGAGGCCGACTCGTTATTAAATCCAAAATATAATTTAAAAAAAGATTCTATATATAATCTTTTTTGCTCCAAATCTATTCATTCTACAGAAAAAATTTTTGACATGTCTATAGGCATTGCTCTAGATAATTGTTTAGTCTCTTGTTTTCTAGAAAAATATAATATTCAGGGTATAGGGGAAATTCGGCATAGAAAATATTTGGATTGGCGAATTCTAAACTTTTGGTTTAGAAAAAAAGTAAATATTGAGCTCTGGGTTGATATCAAGAGTAAAAAAAAATATATTAAGACTAAAGTTCAGAATTATCAAAGAATGGATAAAAAAACTAAGACGGGTCTTGCCAATCAAAAAAGTTTGTTTTTTTATTGGATGGGAATGAATGAAGAACTACTAAATTATCGTATAACAAATTTTGAATTTTTTTTCTTTCCAGAATTTTTATTATTTTCTAGTACATATAAAATAAAACCGTGGGTTATACCAATTAAATTACTTCTTTTCAATTTTAATGAAAACAAAAATGTTAATAAAAAGATCGCTCGAAAGAAAAAAGGTTTTATCTCATCAAATGAAAAAGAATCTCTTCGATTTTATAATCTAAATAAAGAAGAAAAAGAATCGGCAGGGCAAAGAGAGCTAGAATCAGATAAAGAAAAAAAAATAAATCCTGAATCAGCTTTATCAACTCAAGAAAAAAATATTGAAGAAAATTATGCAGAATCGAAGATAAAACAACGTAAAAATAAAAAACAATACAAAAGCAATACCGAAGCGAAATTTGATTTATTTCTCACAAGGTATTCGCGTTTTCAATTGCGATGGAATTTTTTTTTTTATCAAAAAATTCTCAATAATGTAAAAGTATACTGTCTCTTGGTTAGACTAAAAAATTCAAACGAAATAGTGATATCTTCTATTGAAAGAGGAGAGATGAGCCTAGACATTCTAATGATTGAGAAGAATTTCACTTTTTCAAAATTAATGAAAAAAGGAATATTGCTTATTGAACCTGTCCGTTTGTCTGTAAAAAACGACGGACAACTTATTATATATAGAACCATAGGTATTTCATTGGTTCATAAAAAAAAAAAAAAAATAAGTAAAAGATACAACAAAAAAAGTTATATTGATAAACAAAAAATGGAAAAATACATTACAAAATATAAAAAAAAAACTGTAAATATAAAAAAAAATAATTATGATTTCTGTGTCCCTGAAAATATTATATCCCCTAAACGACGTAGAGAATTTCGAATTCTAATTTGTTTCAACTTAAAAAAAAAAAATGCGAGGGATAGAAATTCAAGATTTGCTAAAAATATTAAAAACTTGACCACAGTTTTGCATAAAACAAAAGATCTTGATAGGGATAAAAATAACCTAATTAAATTAAAATACTTTCTTTGGCCCAATTTTAAATTAGAAGATTTAGCTTGTATGAATCGCTATTGGTTTAATACTACTAACGGCAATCATTTCAGTATGATAAGAATACATATGTATACGCGATTTAAAACTCATTAATGATGGATCCTTTTGACTATATATAATATATTAAGTTACGGTATATGAAAACAACTATATGCACAAATATGAGGGATTGTTTTAAATTCAATCTTTATAGATGAGATCCATTTAATCAATGAGATAGATACCAATCAGAGCAGATCCATAAATAAATTAACAAAATCCTACTTTTTTAAATCTAAATTTGGACTTTTTTTTTGATAAAATTAATAATTAAGAAGTTGATAATAAAATTCCGATTCTTGTACAAAAAAACTACCATTATTATTACTGATCAGTAAAATTCATATCTTTCAATTCATATTAAAAAGGGAAGGATTTATTTTTATGATAAAAAATGCATTCATTTCATTTCAAGAAAAAAAAAAAGAAGGCAGGGGATCTGTTGAATTTCAAGTATTAAGTTTCACTAATAAGATACGAAAACTTACTTCACATTTGGAATTGCACAGAAAAGATTATTTATCTCAGAGGGGTCTCCGAAAAATTCTGGGAAAACGTCAACGACTGCTGGCTTATTTGTCAAAAAAAAATAGAGTACGTTATAAAGAATTAATTAATCAGTTGAATATTCGGGAATTAAAAACTCGTTAAATTAAAAAATTGTGAATTAGTTAATTTGTTAGATCTTGAATTTTTTGATAAATTTCTTTTTCAGCAATATAATTCATGCCAGAACGAATCAAGGAAAAACTTATGACGAGACCAGTTACAGGCAAAGATCTTATGATAGTCAATATGGGACCTCACCATCCATCCATGCATGGTGTTCTTCGCTTAATTGTTACTCTAGATGGTGAGGATGTTGTTGACTGTGAACCCATATTGGGTTATTTACATAGAGGAATGGAAAAAATTGCAGAAAACCGAGCAATTATACAATATTTACCTTATGTAACACGATGGGATTATTTAGCTACTATGTTTACAGAAGCAATAACAGTAAATGGACCAGAACAATTGGGAAATATTCAAGTTCCTAAAAGGGCCAGCTATATCAGAGTAATTATGCTGGAATTGAGTCGTATAGCTTCTCATTTGTTATGGCTCGGCCCTTTTATGGCAGATATTGGTGCACAGACTCCTTTTTTCTATATTTTCAGAGAACGAGAATTTGTATATGATCTATTCGAAGCTGCCACCGGTATGAGAATGATGCATAATTTTTTTCGTATTGGAGGAATAGCGGCTGATTTACTTTATGGTTGGGTAGATAAATGCTTGGATTTTTGTGATTATTTTTTAACAGAGGTTGTTGAATATCAAAAACTTATTACACGAAATCCTATTTTTTTAGAGCGGGTTGAAGGAGTTGGGATTGTTGGTGGAGAAGAAGCAATAAATTGGGGTTTATCCGGACCAATGCTACGCGCATCCGGAATACCGTGGGATCTTCGTAAAGTTGATCATTATGAATCTTACGATGAATTTGAATGGGAAATTCAGTGGCAAAAACAAGGAGATTCATTAGCTCGTTATTTAGTACGACTCAGCGAAATGACAGAATCCATAAAAATTATTCAACAGGCTCTGGAAGGACTTCCGGGGGGTCCCTATGAGAATTTAGAAAGCAGAGGCTTTGATAGAAAAAGGAATCCAGAATGGAATGATTTTCAATATCGATTCATTAGTAAAAAACCTTCTCCTACTTTTGAATTATCGAAACAAGAACTTTATGTAAGAGTTGAAGCTCCAAAAGGAGAATTGGGAATTTTTCTCATAGGAGATCAAAGTGGTTTTCCTTGGAGATGGAAAATCCGACCACCAGGTTTTATTAATTTGCAAATTCTTCCTGAACTAGTTAAAAGAATGAAATTGGCTGATATTATGACGATACTCGGTAGCATAGATATAATTATGGGAGAAGTTGATCGTTAAAATGATAATTTATGCAACAGAAGTAAAAATACAAACTATAAATTCTTTTGTTAGATTGGAATCTTTAAAAGAGGTCTATGGACTCATATGGACATTTGTACCTATATTTTCTCTTGTATTGGGAATCATAACAGGTGTACTAGTAATTGTATGGTTAGAAAGAGAAATATCTGCAGGGATACAACAACGTATTGGACCTGAATACGCCGGCCCGTTGGGAATTCTTCAAGCTCTAGCCGACGGGACAAAACTACTTTTCAAAGAAGATCTTCGTCCAGCTAGAGGAAATACTCCTTTATTTAGTATTGGACCATCTATAGCAGTTATCTCAATTTTACTAAGTTATTCAGTAATTCCCTTTAGCAATCACCTTGTTTTAGCGGATCTCAATATCGGTATTTTTTTATGGATTGCCATCTCAAGTATTGCTCCTATTGGACTTCTTATGTCAGGATATGGATCAAATAATAAATATTATTTTTTAGGTGGTCTGCGAGCTGCTGCCCAATCGATTAGTTATAAAATACCATTAACTCTATGTGTTTTATCAATATCTCTACGTGCGATTCGTTGAAACATAAACATTTATTTTTACTATATCCGTTTCTTCTAGATAAATTAAGTTAAAAAACGTAATATATATATTTATCTTTCGGTTTAATCTTAATAAAAGCAATTTGATAGTTATATATGAGTGAAAAAAAACTGCTCATAAATTAGCAGTAAAACGAAAAATTGAGTCTCATTTCCTATGTACAAAGGTTAAACGGAAATAAACATAAACGGAAGAATCACTTTACCCCAAGGTTGGTTGATTAGTCATCCTGGCTTGAAGCGGGTTAAAAATATTAACCATATGACGTTTTCACTATCAGTTATATAGATTAACATACATGTATTACAAAGTGAGTGGCAATTAGGTAAAAGTAAGTGGATGGTTAGAAACACCAAAATACACAAAGAATTTGTAATAGAGATTAACCAAATTGAAAAGAATATTTATGCATAACATAAGATAAAAAAAAAAGAAGGTTAATTTGGGGCTTCAAATTAGTAGAAATGATCAGACAGTACTACCCCAGATTCCGGTTCAGAATATGCTCCTATCCACCGATAAATGTAATGACTATCAGAAACGAAATAATCTTTTATTTTTTAAGTCCACCAACTTTTTTTTTCTAAAAAAGAAAGAAGAATAGGAACGAAACAAGGATATTTTTTTTCGTATATTTCGAAAATAAAATAGTGAATAATAAACTAATAGAATGTCTAATTCTTTTTCGTAATTGAAAACTGCGATGGGCTTAAATACCTATTTTTTTTTTTTTTTTTTACAAAGAGTATTTTATTAAATGATTAAGTTATTACTCAACAAATAGAAATGCAAATTTGTAAAGGATGAGATGAATTCCGAAGCGCTTTTTTTTATTCTTAGAATTTGAGCAGACAGAATTCCATTGGTATAATTTGGGACCCCAGATATATTTATATTTAATCCATTTTAGAACACATCATATCCATCGAAATAATACTAATCTTAATCTGGTCCTTAGATTTTTTTATGGCCCCCGAGGAGCCGTATGAGGCGAAGACCTCATGTACGGTTTTGTAATAGCGGTGAGAGTTATCATCGACTAGGATTATCTAACAGTTTAAGTACAGTTGATATCGTTGAGGCACAATCAAAATATGGTTTTTGGGGATGGAATTTGTGGCGTCAACCTATAGGTTTTCTCATTTTTCTAATTTCTTCCTTAGCAGAATGCGAGAGGTTACCGTTTGATTTACCAGAAGCGGAAGAAGAATTAATAGCAGGTTATCAAACTGAATATTCAGGTATAAAATTTGGTTTATTTTATGTTGCGTCTTATCTAAATTTATTAATTTCCTCATTATTTGTAACAGTTCTATACTTAGGCGGTTGGAATATTTCTATTCCGTATATATCTATTCTGGAGCTATTTGAAAGGGATCAAATTTTTGGAACAACAATTGGTATCTTTATTACATTAGCTAAAACTTATTTGTTCTTGTTCATTTCTATCGCAACAAGATGGACTTTACCTAGGTTAAGAATGTATCAACTATTAAATCTTGGATGGAAATTTCTTTTACCGATTTCCCTTGGTAATCTATTATTAACAACTTCTTTCCACCTCTTTTCACTCTAAATTGAAAATGAATCCAACATATTTATTTTCATTACTTGTTTTAAACAAGAGAAAGAAACAAAGATAAAATTATTCATAGATAATTACAATATGCTTCCTATGATAACCGGTTTCATGAATTATGGTCAACAAACCCTACGAGCTGCAAGGTATATTGGTCAAGGTTTCATTATTACCTTATCCCACACAAATCGTTTACCTGTAACTATTCAATATCCCTATGAAAAATTAATAACATCGGAGCGTTTCCGCGGTCGAATCCATTTCGAATTTGATAAATGTATTGCTTGTGAAGTATGTGTTCGAGTATGTCCTATAGATCTGCCTATTGTTGATTGTAAATTGGAAACTAATATTCGAAAAAAACGATTGCTTAATTACAGTATTGATTTTGGAATTTGTATATTTTGTGGTAATTGTGTTGAGTATTGTCCAACAAATTGTTTGGCAATGACCGAAGAATCTGAATTTTCAACTTATGATCGTCACGAATTGAATTATAATCAAATAGCTTTGGGTCGTTTACCAATGTCAGTAATTGACGATTACACTATTCGAACAATTTTGAATTATATAAAGAATTTAATTAAAAACTTGTATTGTATTTATATAATAATATTAAGTATTAAGGCTCGTTCTTTTAATATAATATATTTGTAATTACTTTCTTGAAATAGATAGGTTTAAAATATGCTTTTAGAATAAAAAAAGGGAAACTGTCTAATAATTGTATCTACATCAATTCATATCCATTCTATTCGAATTTCCCTCTATTAGAAAACATATAAAAAAAAAAACCCGGTTAAATTAATAAGGTCATGAAAAGGATTTCGATTTTTTTCTTATTTTAATAATATAATGGATTTGCCTGGACCAATACACGATTTTCTTTTAGTTTTTCTGGGGTCCGGTCTTATAGTAGGAGGTCTGGGAGTGGTATTACTTCCCAACCCAATATTTTCAGCCTTTTCTTTAGGATTTGTTCTTGTTTGTATATCGTTATTGTATATTCTATCAAATTCCCATTTTGTAGCTGCTGCACAACTCCTTATTTACGTGGGGGCCATAAATGTTTTAATCATATTTGCTGTGATGTTCATGAATGATTCAGAATATTCCACAGATTGAAATCTGTGGACCGTTGGGGATGGGATTAGTTCGTTGGTTTGTACAACTATTCTTTTTTCATTAATTTCTACTATTCTCGATACGTCATGGTACGGAGTTATTTGGACTACAAGATTAAACCAGATTCTAGAACAAGATTTAATAAGTAATAGTCAACAAATAGGAATTCATTTAGCAACAGATTTTTTTCTTCCATTTGAACTCATTTCACTAATTCTTTTAGTTGCTTTGATAGGTGCAATTTCTGCGGCTCGTCAATAAAAAACGTTCTAATTAGTAAAGACCAAAGAAAACTTTGTGTATGTTATGATATTTTTTTCCGTTCATTTAATTAAATTTTATTGAATACTATTTCATATTTTAAATATCAATTTTTATTTTGGATATTTGTTTGAAATTTTTTTTACCTAATATAGTTTTTATTCGTACTTTTTTGTTATATTCTAGTTAATTGAATCCGGTGAATTATTATTCATATTGAAATGAATCAAAATTGATAAGATAAGGAGTTGCTGAATGATACTCGAACATGTACTTGTTTTGAGTGCCTATTTATTTTTGATTGGTCTTTATGGATTGATCACGAGTCGAAATATGGTTAGGGCTCTTATGTGTCTTGAACTTATACTCAATGCAGTTAATATGAATTTCGTAACAGTTTCTGATTTTTTTGATAATTCCCAACTAAAGGGGAATATTTTCTGTATTTTTGTTATAGCAATTGTAGCCGCTGAAGCAGCTATTGGATTAGCTATAGTCTCGTCAATTTATCGTAACAGAAAATCCACTCGCATCAACCAATCGACCTTATTAAATAAGTAGCATAAAGAAAAAAATTATAGATGGAAATTTGTATGTACTATAGGTTATTACTTACTAGATTATATTTGTGAAAATTTAAGAAATCAAAGTATTTTAGCCCCGTTTTTTTATCAATTGAGCCAGAATTAATTACAAAAATTTTATTAAAGGAAATCATTGCTTTATCTAGTATTTTAATATATCATTTAGTTAGAAGTTTACTAGATTTAAAATTTATGACATTCAAAAAACTATAGATCCTATGTCACATTCAGTAAAAATTTATGATACCTGTATAGGATGTACTCAATGTGTCCGAGCATGCCCTACAGACGTATTAGAAATGATACCTTGGGATGGCTGTAAAGCTAAGCAAATAGCTTCCGCTCCAAGAACCGAGGACTGTGTTGGTTGTAAGAGATGTGAATCTTCCTGTCCAACGGATTTTTTGAGCGTTCGAGTTTATTTATGGCATGAAACAACTCGAAGCATGGGTCTAGCTTATTGATACGTTACCGAAAACCTCATTTGAATAAATTTGAAATACATTTTATTTTTTTATTGACAAGTACTCGTACTCAAAAAAGTGAAATTATATTTTTTTATTTATATAGTTTTTTTGAGTACGCGTTCTTTGGACCTGGTGTATGTGTATCTTGTCTTTACCACGAATGATTTTCCTTGGTTAACAATAATTGTTGTTTTTCCAATATCTGCTGGTTCGTTAATGTTATTTATCCCTCATAGAGGAAATAAAGTCAACAAATGGTATACTATATGCATTTGTATCTTAGAACTGCTTCTAACGACCTACGCTTTTTGTTATAATTATAAAATGGACGATCCATTAATTCAACTGTCCGAAGATTATAAATGGATCAATTTTTTGGATTTTTACTGGAGAATGGGGGTAGATGGACTTTCTATAGGAACTATTTTACTAACGGGATTTATTACTACTTTAGCGGCTTTTCCAGTTACTCGGGATTCCCGATTATTCCATTTTCTGATGTTAGCAATGTACAGCGGTCAAATAGGATCATTTTCGTCTCGGGATCTTTTACTTTTTTTCATCATGTGGGAATTAGAATTAATTCCCGTTTATCTACTTTTATCCATGTGGGGTGGAAAGAAACGTCTGTATTCAGCTACAAAATTTATTTTATACACTGCAGGAAGTTCTATTTTTTTATTAATAGGAGTTTTAGGTATAAGTTTATATGGTTCGAACGAACTAACATTAAATTTAGAACTATTAGCTAATAAATCCTATCCTGTCACACTCGAAATACTATTTTATGTTGGATTTCTTATTGCGTTTGCCGTTAAATTACCAATTATACCTTTACATACTTGGTTACCTGACACCCACGGCGAGGCACATTACAGTACCTGTATGCTTCTCGCTGGAATCTTATTAAAAATGGGAGCATATGGGTTGGTTCGAATCAATATGGAATTATTACCTCGCGCCCATTCTATGTTTTCTCCTTGGTTGATGGTAGTCGGTACAATCCAAATAATTTATGCAGCTTCAACATCTCCCGGTCAACGTAATTTAAAAAAGAGAATAGCCTATTCTTCTGTATCTCATATGGGTTTTATAATTATAGGTATTGGTTCTATAACGGATCCCGGACTTAATGGAGCTATTTTACAAATAATCTCTCATGGATTTATTGGCGCTGCACTTTTTTTCTTGGCAGGAACGAGTTATGATAGAATTCGGCTTGTTTATCTTGATGAAATGGGTGGAATGGCTATCTCCATTCCAAAGATATTTACAATGTTCACTATCTTATCGATGGCTTCCCTTGCATTACCGGGCATGAGTGGTTTTGTTGCATAATTAATTGTTTTTTTTGGAATAATTACCAGCCAAAAATATTTCTTAATTTCAAAAATTTTAATTATTTTTGTAATGGCAATTGGAATGATATTAACTCCTATATATTTATTATCTATGTCACGCCAAATGTTCTATGGATACAAGTTAATTAATGTAAAAAACTTTTCTTTTTTTGATTCTGGACCCCGAGAGTTATTTCTTTCAATCTCTATTCTTCTACCCATAATTGGTATTGGGATTTATCCTGATTTTGTGTTCTCATTAGCAAGTGACAAGGGCGAATCCATTTTATCTAATTATTTTTATGGATAGTTTTCAGGAAATAAAAAAACGCATTAAATTTAATTGTAATTCAGAAGTCTTTGGTCTTTGTATTGTGAGAACCTTTTGAATCATTGTACTACTTGATTCAAAAGGTTCTTGATAATTTACTACGAAAAACTCAATTAGATTTCTTAACTTATATGAAGTTATATATATAGATGTTATTAGTTTTTATTTGGATTCCTTTAGTTTTTGGTTAATGTTTTATTTAATTCGATGTAAATGAACCATAACTATGTAAACCTATTCCTAAAAGATTGACGCCAAAATAGCATATCCAAATTAAAAGAAAGCCTATCGAAGCTACAATTTCAGAATTTATACCCCTACCATTCCTATTTGTTTTAATATGTAAATAAATTGCGAATATGGTCCAAGTAATAAATGCCCAAGTTTCTTTTGGATCCCAATTCCAATATGAACCCCATGTCTCATTAGCCCATACAGCTCCCGAAAGAATGCCGACCGTTAAAAAGAAAAACCCAAGACTAATAATACGAAAACTCCAATAATCTAATTGTTCAATTAATTGATACCTATAATAATTTCTAGAAAAACTCAAATTACTGTTTTGTTGTAGTAAAATAGAATTTCTTTCGTTTATGTAGTAAAGTACATCAAAAGAAAAGAATTCATTTAATAAATTGTTTTTTTTACTATTCTTTTTCCAAAAAGTAGGTCCGACTTTTCGAAATGTAATGACTAGAAGAGCTATTGATAATAATGATCCGCATAACAGAGCGCCATAACCTAATATCATCATACTTACGTGCATCATTAACCACTGGGACTGGAGAGCTGGGACTAATATTGCAGATTGAGGCATTTTGTTTAAAAGACCTGAAGTAGCAAAACCCTGAATAAAAATAGCACTTGGCGCAGTTATTGCGTTTAAGTGATTTTTTTTTTTTTTATTAAAATAGGAAACCATATGAATAATTGAAAAAGCCCATGAAAGAAAAATTAATGATTCATATAAATTACTTAATGGAAAATGTCCTGAATAAATCCAACGAGTGAATAATAATCCTGTTATACCAAAAAACGTAATTACGATTCCTTTTTCTGATGAATCAAAAAATCCTATGATTTCATCTAAATTAACTAATAAAGTGAAAAAATAAATTGTCAGTACAATTGAAACGACCGAAAAAGATATATGAGTTAATATATGCTCTAAAATTGAAAAAATCATAAAAAATTTGTTAAAAATTAATAAATGAATACTAGGTTTTACCCGATTTTAGCAAAAAAAGTCAGGTATTACTTTTATTATCAAACTTATAATATCTTTTTTATAAGATCTTATGCCGCTACTCGGATTCGAACCGAGATGCTCTAGCACTGCTTCCTAAGAGCAGCGTGTCTACCAATTTCACCATAGCGGCAACTTGTTCAAAATAATACTAACAAGTTTTTATTCAATCGTCGAGATTTAAATAAAGAAGCCAATTCAATGGAATTTACAATTGATTTCACGAGTAAAAACTTGTTTAAATAGGTATTTGGGGTTTAAATTAAATTCAGATCTTTTTTTTATCTGAGTTTTTAAATTATTTTCATTTACTTTTTATCCTTTATATTTTTTTTTTCTAGAATACAATGAAAAATGTAACTAAATTTAAAGTAGTTGGGACTTCAACCCAAAGACAAAACTCTTATCATTTTTTTTATCATATAAATGAAAAATGATAAATTGAAGTTATCAGTTCCATTAATACAAAACGACTTTTCTAAAAATGAAAACTTCTAAAAAATACTTCGAAATTTTAAATAAAATAAAATTTGCCTAATTGCTCAAGAGAAATTCAAAAAAAAAAGTTATCAAAGTATTTATTTTGATACATTTTTTTATATTGTACAAACATAAGATTTTTTGATCACTTAAAAATCCTATCATATATTATTATTTATTACATTATTATATAAGATTCACTTATTGCGGATAGATGCTTTTATAATTTTGATTCCAAGTAAAGAATAGAAAAATTCAGAGAAATAATAATTACTAAAGGTCTAAAGTGAAAAATTTTTCACTTAATTTTTCACTTAATTTTTCACTTAAATTAATTCATTTCAAGAACCAATTGATTTCGCTTAAAGATCTTGTATTTGCTCTTAACAAGCAAATACAAGATCTTTATTTATTATTGCATCCAGTTGGTGATGGGGAAAAAAAGAATCCCTTTTTTTTTATATATTATAAAAAATTTGTGTGTTTTTTTTATTAGTTAGACTAATTCGAATTATTCGAGTGTTTTTTATTTCTTTTGTTGTAGAAAAAAACTTTTTGAATTACCTGTAGAAAGTGATTTCCCTAATGAAAAAGCTTTCAATGATGTCCAATATCCCTTCCTTTTCCAAATTTTTTTACGAATACGCTTTTTCGAGATAGAAGTACGTTTTTTTGGAACTGCCATTAAAAAATGAAAAAAAAAAGTTTTTCAGTGGTATAATTGGATGTCAAAGACATTTATTATTCTATTCTTTGTCGAGTTATTTTTTTTCTTTTAAATTTTATTATATATATATTTTTTTTTTCAAAACAAAAAAGAAATTAAAACGTTTCAAACCCAACTTTTTTTTTACTTTTTTTTTTATAAAATTTGGTGATTAAAAAATTTCTTATTTAACCTTTAAAATACGTACGAGAGTGCTCATTTAATTAATTTATAATGATGATTATATTATCAAAAAAAAAATTATGAAATTTCTTAACTTCTGTAAAAGCAAAAAAATATCGATTCTAATAATATTTCTTGCAAATAAAAAAAGAGAACTTAGTGTAATGAAAGACAATCACTAAATTACATAATTTTAATTCATTCCTTAATAATTCTAAATAATCAAACTCAAATAACTTTTTTGGGGGTAAAGTTTTTTATTATATAATTAATATTTAAGTATTTTGTTGTCGTGTAAATCTTTGTTTTAGTCTTAATATATGTATATAAATTTATAATACGGAATTATAATTAACTTTTTCTGTATCTGCATAAAATCACAATTTTATTTAGTAATAATAAAAAAAACAAATAATTTTTTTTCCAGTAACTTAGTAATATTATTTAATCACTTATAATTTTTGGATTTGAATATAGATATTTCTTTTAAAAGATTTATGAAGGATTATACTAATTCGAAAAAATTTCTATTTAGGTTTGAAATTTGAAATCGCGTGCTTTTTTATTGTCCCCTTTGAAAAAGAGATATATATACAAACCAGTGAATAAGAAATAATAAATTTAAGAATAAAATAAAAAGGGTTTTTTATTTTATGGAACATACATATCAATATTCATGGATCATCCCTTTCATTCCACTTCCAGTACCTATTTTACTAGGTGTTGGACTTCTACTTTTTCCGACAGCAACAAAAAACCTTCGACGTATGTGGACTTTTCTTAGTATTTTTTTGTTAAGTATAGTTATGATCTTTTCACTCTATCTATCTATTCAACAAATTTTTCTAAGTTTCATTCATCAAAATGTATGGTCGTGGACTATAAATAATGAATTTTCTTTTTAATTCGGTTACTTTATTGATCCACTTACTTCTATTATGTTAATATTAATTACAACTGTTGGAATTTTGGTTCTGATTTATAGTGACAATTATATGTCTCATGATCAAGGATATCTGAGGTTTTTTGCTTATATGGGTTTTTTTAATACTTCAATGTTAGGATTGGTTACTAGTTCTAATTTGATCCAAGTTTATTTTTTTTGGGAATTAGTTGGAATGTGCTCGTATTTATTAATAGGTTTTTGGTTCACACGACCTGTTGCAGCGAATGCTTGTCAAAAAGCTTTTGTAACTAATCGTGTAGGGGATTTTAGTTTATTATTAGGAATTTTAGGTCTTTATTGGATAACTGGCAGTTTCGAATTTCAGGATTTGTTCGAAATATTCAATAATTTAATTTTAAATAATAGAGTAAATCTCTTATTCTTTACTTTGTGTGCATTTCTATTATTTGTGGGTCCTATTGCTAAATCCGCACAATTTCCTCTTCATGTATGGTTACCTTATGCCATGGAGGGCCCCACTCCTATTTCGGCTCTTATACATGCTGCTACTATGGTAGCGGCGGGAATTTTTCTTGTAGCTCGTCTTCTTCCTCTTTTTATAGTTATCCCTTCTATAATGTATATAATATCTTTGATAGGTATAATAACAGTACTCTTAGGAGCCACTTTAGCTCTTGCTCAAAAAGACATTAAGAGAGGTTTAGCTTATTCTACAATGTCTCAACTGGGTTATATGATGTTAGCTCTAGGTATGGGGTCTTATCGATCTGCTTTATTTCATTTGATTACTCATGCTTATTCGAAAGCTTTGTTGTTTTTAGGATCGGGATCCATTATTCATTCAATGGAAGCTATAGTTGGATATTCTCCCGAGAAAAGTCAGAATATGATTCTTATGGGTGGTTTGACAAAACATGTGCCAATTACAAAAACTGCCTTTTTAGTAGGAACACTTTCTCTTTGTGGTATTCCCCCTTTGCTTGTTTTTGGTCTAAAGATGAAATTCTTAATGATAGTTTGTTGTTTTCGCCAATTTTTGCAATAATAGCTTGTTCAACAGCGGGATTAACCGCATTTTATATGTTTCGGATTTATTTACTTACTTTTGAAGGACATTTAAACACTTATTTTATAAATTACAGTGGAAAAAAAAGTAGCTCCTTTTATTCAATCTCTTTATGGGGTAAAGAAGAAGAAAAAAACCTTAATAGAAATTTTTGGTTAGTACCATTATTAACAATGAATAATACGAAAAGAGCTTCTTTTTTTTGCAAGAAAACATATCAAATTAGTAATAATGTAAGAAATCAAACTTTTATTACTGTTGAAAATTTTGGACTTAATACTAGAACCTTCTATTATCCC